ATCTAGAGGGAAGTTGTGGTCAATAAAATAGGGATCATCAAAACACCAAACCATCCAATGTAAAAATGTTTTTCAGTACTGGTAATCCAGTTGCAGAAGCGATCCTATAGGCTTGTGCTTTCGCGTCTCTATAAGATTGCAGTCATGGTAAGATCTTGGTTTATTCTATTTTCAAGGACTCCCAAGCACACATATTAACTCTAACTAGAGATTAGATAGATAATGAAAGGCTTATTAGTATAATATGTCTTATATGCCAATGTCAACCAATCAAAATGAATATCGATTGGAATGACCAATCTTATCAGAACAATCTTTAATAAAATAAAGATTTAAAATAAAACTAAAAAAAGGAATATCAGGAATATTTTTTTCTTTCTTTTGTATGGGTTGCCCGGGACTCGAACCCGGAACTAGTCGAATGGAGGTTGATATAGAATAAAATATATAATAAAAAGATCCATCCCAAAATTGTGCTTGCAGTTTTCATTGCACACGACTTTCCCTATGTATAGATTATCAATCAAAAAGAAAAAATAATTACATATTGAGAAGAAATTCTAATAATTCTGACTACTCAGTGATTTTCACCACGAATATGATGATATATGAACATTTCAGAATACAAATTTATTTTTTTTTCATTTTCATGAAAAAGTTTCATAAACAATCATGAATGATCCACCAGATCATTGATACGGAAAATATCCAAATACCAAATACGTTCTCTATGTAATCCGTATAAAATAAAAGGGATTTTTTTGAGGAATATGAAATAAAGAGATTGTTCTTCTTCCAAAAGAAATTCTTCTAAGAATCCCGAACCTAATCTTCGTATAAAAGTGCGTACTGTACTTTTATGTTTACGAGCTAAAGTTCTAGCACACGAAAGTCGAAGTATATACTTTATACGATACAAAACCTGTTTTTTTGAAGATCCACTGTGATAACGACAAAAATTTCTACATATCCGACAAAATCGATCAAGAATATCAGAATCCGATAAATTGGTCCAGATAGGTTTATTAATAGGATGACCAAAAACAGTACAAAATTGAGCTTTTGACAATGATCCGATAAGAGAAATGACTGGGACTATGGTATCTAATTTCTTAGTCAGAGTATTTATTAGAAATGAATTCTCTAGCATTTGATTTCTTACTACCAAAGGATTTTTTAGTACACTTGAAAAATACCCCAGAAAAGAGAAGGAATAGTTGGGTAATTGTTTTATACGGATCCTATAAGGTTGAAACCAAAAGTGAAAATAAGATTGCCAAAAATTCACAAGATGAAATTTCCATTTCTTCATCAGAATAAGAGTTCCTTTTGAAGCCATAATAGCTTTTCCTTGATATCGAACATAATGTATGAGAGTATCTTTGAGGAACCACAAGATCCTCTGAAAAAAATTACAACATACGACTATAAGATATTCTATTTTTCCATAGAAATGTGTTCGCTCAAGAAAGACTCCAGAAGATATTGATCGTAAATAAGAAGACTTTTTACGAAGAAACAGGAATAGATATTCGCATTCATATACATAAGAATTATGTAGGAACCAAAAGAATCTTTTATTTATTTTTGAAAAGACGTAAATAGATTTCTTTGAAGTAATGAGACTATTCAAATTGTGATATTCGTGGAAAAACAATCGCAATAAATGCAAAGAAGGAACATCTTTGATCCAGCATTTAAGGATTTGAACCAAGATCTCCAGATGGATGGGATGGGGTATTAGTAGATCTGACACATGATTTAAATGTGATAATTTATCCTCTAAAAAGGGAAATATTGAATGAATAGATCGTAAATTCTGAGATTTTGGTATTCTTTTTTCTTTAAGGGAAAATGCTAATCTCGAAGAGAATGGAATTTCTAGAATAACTCCAAAACCTTCTGATATCATTTGAGAATAAAAATGAGAAGAAAAAGAATTCTTGTGCCCCCAAGATTCATTTTGGTTAGAATCATTCACCAAAGAAATCAAATATTTCTGTTGATACATTCGAGTAATTAAACGTTTCACAAGTACTAAACTAGATTTATTGTCAGAACCAATAATTTTCACAGGTTCATAAAAAATAAAACTATTGAAGCTATGAGAATGAGCAAGTGAGTAAATAGACTCCTGAAGGAGTATCGGATACAGAAAGTTTTGTTGCCAAAATCTATCTTTTTTCAATCTAAATATCCTTCTAATCCTGCCATTAAAATACATTCCTACTGTTTCTACTGTAATTAAAAAAGAGAGGCATTTCTTGTGTTATGAAATGATACATGATATATAGTGATATATAGTGCAATATGGTCAGAACGGCGTATGCGTATGTTGTATTATAGCATATTGTTTCTCTTATAATAAAATACTATTTCAAATAAAATAGTATAGCTTATAACTAGAATAAACTCTAATAATAGAGTCTAGTATTAGTATATACTATTATATACTATCCACTGTCTATACTTTTTAGACTTTGACTTTCAATAACCAATAATATATACTTTTATACTGTATTATGATGTAAAAAAAATAATGAGAATCTTAAGAAGTAAAATATTATAAAATATTATAGAAAAGTAAGAACAAATAAAGAATATATACCCCGGAGACAGAGAGCCTAATCTACAGATTACAGATCTACAGGTCTTTTTCCTTTATATCCTATTTGATTTTCTTTTCCTTGTTAATCTAATTAAGAACCTAGAATAACAACAAAATAAAATATAAAATAAAAATAAGAAACAAGGGATAAAAATCTTTTATTTTTGCAACCCAATCACTCCTTTGACTTTGGAAAAAGAAAATTTTTTTTATCACTATACTATTTCTTCTACACATCCGTCTCCAATTCACAATAAAGAATAATTAGGATTAATAAAAAAAATAATCAAAGGTGCACTCACAATTCACAAGAGAACCTTTTCCCACATCAGGCACTAATCTATTTTTAACGTATAATTTGATCGGTTCATCATTCAAATTAAGAAGGGAAGTTCGTTGCTTTTTTGTCTTACTCAAATTGGAGCCATAAGACTCTATCCATTTATTCACTAGACCAAAAATAATTTACTGAACTTTAAAATTGTTGTTCTAAAAAGAAAAATTATCGTTCTATTTCTATTCTGAGTAATAGAAATCTTATTTTTCTATGATTATATTAGTCTTTTTTCTATTCTTTTTACGACATGCTTTTTTTTCCATTCATTACCTTTCAGGATCAGTCGTGGTCTTATAAACTCTACCAATAGTCTAGACGAATCTCTTCATCCAAATGTGTAAAAGATCATAGTCGCAATTAAAAGCCGAGTACTCTACTGTTGAGTTAGCAACCCGGATCAATATGAAGTGTAGATATGATCAAAATAAAAAAAATCCAGCAAACTCATCCATTTTCCTAAAGTAAAGGAAAGATGCGATAGGGATTGGGGATAAAAATATCTATTTATATACGATCAAATTATATTTGTTTGATACACCATTGTCAATATGAATGGACTTTTTTAAAAAAAAAAATCTAAAGAAATTCTATAGAAATTTGTGTTGGATTAGCACAACATAAAGAATCAAAATTTGAGCGGCGATAAAAATAAGGAATTAAGGTAGAGATAGAAAAAATAGAGGTTTTCTTTAATCTAAAAAAGAAAAGTACAATACAAGAAGTACCCCCCTTGTTGGGGGTTCCACAACAAGAAGCGAGAAAAGAATACAAAGAATAAAAATAAGAATAAAATAAGTATGAATAGAACAAGAAAAGAAGAAACTTTGAATAAAAAATTATACAATGATAGGTACTAGTTACCCTATTCTTTTTTTATTCATGATTCTTGTGTTCCCTTTCTTTTCTTATCAAAATAAACTCAAAATTATTTAAAGAATTCTGCCTTCCTTAAAATATTATAAATAGTTCCTGTGGGCTGAGCGCCTTTTTCAAGGAAATATAAAATAGCAGAAGCATTTGAATAAGTTTGATTCTTTATCGGATCATAAAAACCCACTTTTTGAAGATCTCTTCCTTCTCTTCGGGATCGAACATCAATTGCAACGATTTGATAGATGGCTCATTGGGATAGATGTAGATAAAAGATGCCCCCTATAGAAACGTATAGGAAGTTTTCTCCTCATACGGCTCAAGAAAAAATGATTCTTATTTATATAATTTTTCTTTCTTTACAGAAAAATAAATTTCATTTGTACTCCTAACTCAAGTTGGATAGTTTTGAAAGAGTTCAAAAGGAAATCCTTAAAATTTCTTGAGTTGTCTCTAACTTCTTTTTTTGTCTCCTTTCGGATCTATTTTTTTTACTCATTCTGATCCAATTGTTGAGACAAGTTAAAATAGTGTTTTCTTGTTCCGGAATTTGTTGTCTTTGCTTTGCGCTTTGTGAAATCATTGGGTTTAGACATTACTTCGGTAATCCTTACTTCTTTTCAAAAAGGCAGCAACATACCTTTTTTTGTTCTTTCTATGGAAAAGTGAAAAATTATACGAAAGATTGATCCCTTTGTGATACACTCTTAATCAAAAAAGTTCAAAGATTTTGACAAATTTGAACCTCTCCATTTATCTATATTTAGATTAAGATTGATGATATATTTACAAAGTTGATCTAACTTATTGATTGTAACTAACCCTAGATAATTCCCAAAATAAATGAATCAATCATTTTTACTCGAGCTCCATCATATGCTATACCTTATATATCTTATATATAATATATAACATTAGTATCTTTATTTAACATTAGTATCTTTATTTAGCAACCCAAGATAAATTAAATCAGGTTCCTAGCAGAACAAACTATGTCGAGACAAGAGCACCTTCATTCGTATAGAAAATGGTGGATGTCAGGATCCACAGCCAATCATGTCCTTCAAGTCGCACGTTGCTTTCTACCACATCGTTTCAAACGAAGTTTTACCATAAAATCCCTCTAATTTTATTTTAATTTTGAACCATATGTAATTGATTCAATATGGAATCATGAATAGTCATTTACTGAACCAATACATAATAATCTACACTTATAGATAAGTGTTTATCCGGAAAGGATTTCACTTAAAATTACCCCATATTTTATCATATGAATAATATCACATAAAAAAATCATTTTTAAGCAAATTTATTTACATCTTCAACAGATCTTTCGGGATTGTCCATAATAAAAGATCCCTATTTTTATTAATATTAAAAAAAATTAGAAACCTCAAAAAAAGCCTTTGACTTTACTTTCATTCAAATTAAAAATAAATCCCCATGAATGGATAAAAATTTTTATCCACTTTCACTAAATACTATATAAATACTATATACTATACTAACTAATCGATATTTGATTGAAATCTTCAATATTAATATAAATCATAAATTAAATTAAAAAATTAAATATAAAATATAAATTATATAATAATAGAATAATATTAATAATAAAAATAGACAATTATGAAATTTTATTTTATTATTCTAATATTATGATTTATTTATTATTTACCATCTCTAATTAAATCCGATTTTCACTTAATTGAAAAAAGAGAGATAGTTTAAGAATAAAGTTTCTTTGTTTTTATTATTATGGAGTAAAAAGAATCTCGTGTAAGATAAGATCGAAGAGAAAATAAGAATCCTCATATTCTGATCTTTTCGTATCCATCTCCATCATCATCTCCATCATATAAAACAAATAATCGTTAATGAAAGTAATCACGAATATTTAAGAATAAAATACTTTAGTAAAGAAAAAGAAGGAAAAAAAGATATGATTCTTAGAATTAAGATTGGATAACGTTGTATCCAACATTCAACAGAAAATTGTTGAATGAAATTTCCAATTTCAATAGAGAAGAATCTTTCGTTTATTATGCAAACGATCTAGGACGGAAGGATTCGAACCTCCGAGTAACGAGACCAAAACCCATTGCCTTACCACTTGGCCACGCCCTATTTTGATTTGGTCTAAGAAAAACTAAGATAAATATTGGTTATTCGTCAATAACCAACCAAAAGAAATATAGGACATGAGATGCATTCGTAAAAAAAGCTGACATCGATGTTATGGATCTCATTTTTTTCTCTGGTGGGAATACATGGATCTTTCATAAAGGAGCCAAATTAAAACAAAATATCATGTTCGGTTTTGAATTAGAGATATAAAAAATGATCAACCAACGTCGACCCTAGCCTTCCAAGCTAACGATGCGGGTTTGATTCCCGCTACCCGCTATATATTATCACTTAATATGATATACAGATGCATTATCCTTTTTTTATATGCATCCTTATTCTTATTGTATTCCCTAAATCCCTCTAATCCTTTTTTTATTTCTTTTTTTCATAAAAAAGAAATAAAAAATAGGAATGAAAGACGTCCATTGTATAATGGATAGGACAGAGGTCTTCTAAACCTTTGGTATAGGTTCTCAAATCCTATTGGACGCAATTTCTTTCTATATATCTATTCTAGATAGATAATAGAAAAAAGAAGAACTCTAGGATAAAGGACCTTTTTTGAATGATTCGAATCAGAAATCTTTCTCAAGTATTTCTCTTAAGTAATAATATTAAGAATATAATAAAAAAGATCCTTTTACATTTATGTTTGTTCCTGAATAGCTTCTATCAAAAGGATTTCAGCTTCTTCGGTGAATATATTGGTAGAAAATTTCTTGGAATTTAGGTTTATTCTTTGTTAAGTAGGTACGTAACCCAACGAGAAATTTATTGACCTGTATAATTTCTAACGCATCAAGATATCCATTTGTTCCGGTGTAAATAGTAGCTATCTGGTCTTCCACTGCGAGAGGGTCTGATTGGGATTTTTTGAGCAACTCACGTAATCGTTGACCTCTTGCCAATTTATTCTGAGTAGCTTTATCTAGATCAGAAGCAAATTATGCTAGTTCAAATTTTGATTTGCCAGCTACTTGTTTCATGACTTTAATTTGAGCTGCTGATCCTACTCTTGAGACAGAAATACCTACATTAATAGCAGGCCTGATTTCAGCATTGAATAGATCGGCAAATAAGAATATCTGTCCATCTGTAATAGAACCTGTTTGGAGAGATCATCATAAATTATTGTGGTAGAAAGAGTACCATGCTATGCTGTGCCTGGACTTCGAACAATTTATCTTTAACCATGTAAAAGATCTAAACATTATTGGTTGATAGAGAAGAGAATCAAAGTTCATTTACCAATTAGTCACGAAATGCTATGGTTCTTACATATGATTTCTGAATGAAATCCAATTCCGAAGGAATTCGTCTTCTCAATTCATCTATGTTTATTCATGAATTTAAGTTATGAATCGTATCTTTCGGATACCAAGGAATCACATAAAAAAATATCAATCGTTTTATCTTTTAAATATTCTTTGATAGTCAAAACACAGTTCAAACTCCAAAAGATGCAAATAAAAATAGTAACAATCAAAGAGAGTTCACCAAAAACAAACTAATCTTCTTCTTTATTCTTCTTAATTATAAGAGTAATGATAAGATAATCAACCATTTTTTATATAACTAGAATGGCCCTCGCAAATTGCAGATACTAATTTGGTAAGAATAAATCGAATCGAAGCTATAGCATCATCGTTGGCCGGAATATAAATATCTGCAAGATCTGGGTCACAATTTGTATCAATTAAACAAATTGTCGGAATACCCAAAATGACACATTCTTGAAGAACCATATATTCTTCTTGCTGATCAACGATAATTACAATATCGGGCAATCCCGTCATATATTTGATCCCACCCAGATATGCTTGCAAGGTAGATAACTTTTTCTTCAATATTACTGCATCTCCCTTGGTAAGACGATTGAATTTCCCTATCTTTTGTTCTGCTTTTAAGTCCCTGAGCTTCTGAAGTCTTGTTTCTGTAGTAGACCAATTTGTTAACATACCACCAAGCCATTTTTTATTAACATAATGACATCGAGCCCTTATTGCTGCTGATGCTACTAAATCTGCTGCTTTCTTTTTGGTGCTAACGATTAAGAATTTTTTTCCCCTACTTGCTGCATCAAAAACTAAATTGCAGGCTTCTGATAAAAAACGAGCAGTTATAGTAAGATTTATAATATGAATACCTTTACGCTTTGCAGAAATGTAAGGAGCCATTCTAGGATTCCATTTATTAATACCATGACCAAAATGAACTCCCGCTTCCATCATTTCTTCCAAATTGATGTTCCAATATCGTCTTACCATTTTTCCACACTTTATCTTTTTCTTTTTTTTTCAAAGAGATTCAGTACCCTGTGAAATAAATAATTGTTCCGACGGAACCTTCTACCAGGATTGAACATTGATCTACGACCCAAACCATGAATTTCATTCTTTAATTTTTATCTCATTGATTACGAAATCCAGAATCGGACCAGAGAGTTAAAGTAAAGTTAAAGTAAAAAGAATGAAACTATTGTTAGAAATTAGTAAATTATATTACGTAAATGATTGGTCTGATGTCTCATGGAAAGTGTTTGGGCACAAGAACAAATTGATTTTCAAATAAATGTTTTTGTCTTGCTTTGAACGATGTACTAATTTGTTGAATCCGGTACCAACCGGTATAATTCCCCCCCAGAACAACATTCTCTTTCAGGCCTTTCAACCAATCAATACGACCTCGTAGAGCACTCGAGCAGTTTCTTGAAAACTCGCTTCGGATATGAAACTTTGAGTATTCAGAGATAACTTTGTTATTCCCAATAAGATTGTCCGATAACAGATCGCTTCATCCAAAATACGCCCCGCTCACTCTGCTCGCAACAATCCAATAAATTCCCCAGGTAAAAAAACATTAGACATTCCATCTTCTTAAACCAAAACTCTTGGTGTTACTTGACGTATAATAATCTCTAAATATCTATTATGAATCTGTACCCCCTGGGATCGATAAACCTTTTGAATCTTATTAACCAAATAAATACGATTTTTGGCTATGTTTAGTTCAGCTCCAATCAAGAATCCCCAGGGGATCCCAAGAATCCTTCGGATACGTTCGTCCCAACCTTCAACTCTTCTTTAGAGGTTCATCAATATTGAATCAATTGAACGAACTTCTAAGATTTGTTCCACTTTTGGAAGACCTTGTGTTATGTCACCAGATCTATATTTTTCATATATAAATGTAATTAATGTATCTCCTTCATAAAAGGTTTTCAAATAATGGCCATGGACAATTGCTCCTGGAGTGACCAAATAGGGCTTAGCTGATCTTATAACTAAAGAGTCAACATGAACAATAAAAATTTGGACCAGATTTTTTTATGCGTGATCCGTATTTCAATAGACATACATTTTCACAAAAGAATTGTCCGAGGCTAATTATTGTCCATGCCTCTTCATAAGAATCGTGATGGAGAGAATACCAATTCAAACGGAATGAATTCCAAACGATGTTACTGTATGGATCGGGATTATAAATCCTAATATTTTCATATAGGAAACAGTATTGAAATGGAAGTACTCGAAGCACTTGGAAAGTCTGTTGAAAATTTTCAAGTAAAAAAATATTTCTTTAAAAAGACTTGATTATAAGTTCTTAATATAGTTAATATAGTGTATACCTAATCTATGCAGGGTGGGCGCTCTATTAAACAATACAGGATGCCCTTGCATCACTTCTTGAAGGATTTCCCATACAATGGGTTCTTTTTTCCCGAATTTTGCTTTTAGCAATACCTGTGTTAGAAGCAACATCTTGTCTGATTAGACCACGAATTACAAATGTTTGGAAGAGCTATATTGCTATTTCTCGAGGTAATCCACATTGATGTAATGAAAGCAAAGGACCCACAACAATGACGGAACGTCCCGAATAATTGACGCGTTTACCAAGCAGAGTCTTGTGAGATCCTCCTTCTTTGCCTTCAATTACATCAGAAAATGACTTGTAAACTTTATTATTATGACCATATCTCATGGGTTGTACACGTATTCCATTATCGAAAAGTGTATCCACGGCCTCTTGTACCAATTTCTCCTGACACATTACTAATTTCCCTGGTGTAGATCTACTTGTTGCTAAGAGTATTGTTACGATAGATGACTCTTCTATAGAGCTCATTAATATTTGAACTCATTAGTTTACCCCCGTCTATCCGAATGACTTGCTTTTCTATCAATTTATAATTCCGTTCCGACCTTCCCCCCCAATCCGATATTATAGTACTGGTATAGACAGAAATCCTTCCATTATGTTCCAATTCTGAACGGTAGTACGGGACTTTGCAATATTTGGTTGATCACAATTCGGTATATTCCATTTACTATAGAGGAGAGGTTCCAAAAGAATTCATTATAGGGATGTTTCCGATAAAAATAGTTTGTTCTTGCATATGTCTACCGGTTTTCAAAATTAAGATGGCAGGTACATATAATTCAGAAGAATATGTGAGTGATTCATATACAGCATCTCTTTAAGGGAATTGATATGTTTCCACAAATAGTTGAAATTAAATTTCTTGATCTTTATCTTCAATTTTTTGAAACTTATGAAATTTTTCCGTCAAGCCCTGATTAATGAACCTACAAAATCCCTCAAATTGTATCTGACTAAATCCAGGTATTGTGGACATTCCCTCATTTACATTTTGGATCATCTTAATCTGAAGTTTCCTCTTTTCTTTATTGAAAAAATACCATTATTGGCTTGGCTCACTATTCATTGAACCCTACCAATTGATCTAGCAATGATGGAATGGATATTCTGTTTACTGAATCACATAAAATTTTAGTCAACTCCATCCATATATATCATACGTATGAACGGAAACAAGACAGAGAAATGGAGGCATTTTCGATGCAAGTTCAAATTTGAGCTTGAGCCAGGTACAAATATAAAGAAATGGAAATTAATAAAGCATTCCTGGGAAGAATTCTGTCACTTAGGCTGATAAAATCTCTTATCGGATATCAAAATTTATCCAATTTATACCTAATTCTTTTATTATGATCGGGGTACAAAAAAATAAAAAATCAATAAATTTAGGATTCAATCTGCTCTCTATGAAATGAGATAAAATCAATCGAAGAAAGGAATAGAAAAAGGATCCAATAAAAAAGAGGAATTATTTTTTGTAAAAGGATAAGTACAATGGGATTCAAGATCCAAAAATAAAAGAAATTAATAAAGTAAAAATCAAAACAAAATGAGGAGAGGAATAGAAATATAATAATAAATAGAATTCTAGAAATAAGTCTAATTCTATAGAATTTCTTTCTTTATACATTTTTGATGGGATTTGGCGGCATGGCCAAGTGGTAAGGCGGGGGACTGCAAATCCTTTATCCCCAGTTCGAATCTGGGTGTTGCCTGATCAACAAAAAAGACTTGGAATTTATTAATCCTGTTGATCAAACTTGACGAATTCTTTCCCCGCAAAAGCATAGGCTAGGTCTGTTGATACTTGATTTTGAGAACCCATAAGGCCTCTGTCATCTCTTTTATAAAGATCTGGGCTCTGAGTGTGGCTCAAAAAGTTATCCATAAATCTGAAGCAATCCAATCTTATTAATGATTGATTTGGGCTATTCTAAATTGAATCAAATTTATTATTTTACACTAGAGCTTTCTTAATATTGAAGTAGTGTTTACTCACTCTGTTTGCGATGAAATTAGATTGGATAGGCTGATGGTAAATTCATTTCATAATTGTGGCAAAGAACTGAAGATACTTTGTATCCAGACTCACTAGAGGCTCTGAGTACTGCTCCTAAATTTAATCGGATTGTATATTTTATTTTTTCTTATTCTATTTTCTTTTTTTCAATTCATGAATTAGGCATCTTCATCTTCCATTATGAGTCTATTGCATATATATATATATCATAATGGAACAATTAGTTTGATTTATATAGGAAGTAGGTCAGATTCATATTTTGATAAAAAAGAAAAGAATGCATTGAATTGTTTCAAGATTAAATCTACTTGCTTTGTTGACTTTTCCATAAGAACAAGATTCACTTGACTAATATATATACCATACCAATCTGACCTGAAGTATATTCAAGATCTTTTCTTGAATTATTTGATGGGGGATTCGTAACCTGAACCTAATTCTTATAATAAGAAAATGTTTTAATCTTTTTTCTTAGTGTGAGATAGTGATAGGCATAACTCATCTGAACGCTGAACGAATCAATGAGTTCAAATTGAAGAAAAGAAATGAAAGTTTAACTCTTTTTTCTGTCGGACTAATAACCTAAAGGGATCTTATACTTTAGTTTTGTTTTCTTTATATTTCATTATTTAACTAAATTAAAATTCTACTTTATTTTTTGAATATTATCTTAGACTTTAAGGCATAAATATCTTTTTTAGAGATTTTTTATAATACTTTCTAAATACTTTATCACGTATACTTCCATATGTACTGAATTAGTAACTAATTTGAATATTAGTTATATTCATATTGCATATTTGAATATAACTTTTAACTTTACTTTCATATTTCATATATTACATTTTCATATATTACATTATTACATATTAATATTATTAATATAATTATAATATTATTAATATAATAATATATAATAATATTATAAAGTAATAATAAGTAATAATAATATATAATAATATTATAAAGTAATAATAAGTAATAATAAGTAATAATATTATAAAGTAATAATAAGTAATAATAATATATAATAATATTATAAAGTAATAATAAGTAATAATAAGTAATAATATTATAAAGAGTTCTAGGATAGAATATTTCCATCAAATACAAAGAATTATATGGGATCATAACATAAAAGTAGAAAAGACTCCTCGGATCTAGTCATACATTTTATTCTAATTATCTATAATTATCTTATCTATAATTATCTAATTATATAATATATATTTTATATATATTATAATTATATATTTATATTGAATATTGATTGAATTATTGAATCATAGTATGATGGCATTCGGGACGGATATGCCCTCATCGTCTAGTGGTTCAGGACATCTCTCTTTCAAGGAGGCGACGGGGATTCGACTTCCCCTGGGGGTAGTGGACTACGAAAGTGAGTTGGCTGTGGATTATCAATAAACCTAGAATTCATTCTTCCTGGGTTGATGCCCGAGCGGTTAATGGGGACGGACTGTAAATTCGTTGGCAAGATGTCTACGCTGGTTCAAATCCAGCTCGGCCCAAGAATTCGTCGCTCCATGAAGAAGATCTAAAGGATTTGTCCTCTAGAAATAGAAACAGAAATACCCATAGATAAATAGTCCCTTTTTTCTCATCCATCCTTTTTATTTTCCTTTGCAATACAGTAAATACAAGAAAATAACCATAGATTACTAGTATAGATTACTAGTAATCTATACCACTCTCACTCAAGTCCATATCTATGTGAATAGGATATTCTTATATACTTCGTGTTTTTGTTGCAACACGACAAATATAATGCTCTTCTGAAATCATAAGACTATGTATGCCAAGCATTAAGCATATGGCTGGGATTGTAGTTCAATCGGTCAGAGCACCGCCCTGTCAAGGCGGAAGCTGCGGGTTCGAGCCCCGTCAGTCCCGATCCGATGAATCGATCGACTCATCTCTTTCCTCTTCCGTGAAAGGGAAGACGGGGAACAAAATCTAATCTCTGGGGAAATCTTTATTTCTTTTGTTTTTGTTTTGCATTTATCAAATTGTTACTCCTTACTAATTACTAGAGTAATACAGACTATATTCAGCCTTATTTTTTTTTGATTATTATTTTCGTGATCAACGAAATGGAATAAAGTGCCCGTATTTTGACCGAGAATACAGACACAAATTTTATTTGTTTATTATAAACAAAACAATGAGCTTCACATAATTATATCGACAGAGTACTTTTTGGGTTCAGATGAAACCACACCTTCTTTAGTTCCAAACAAACTTTGTTTGTGCATCCGTAATGACTAATTGGAAACAATCTATCTTATTCTCATCCAAATTGAACACTGGATCTTTTATGTATGTGTTCTAGTTTCAACCCAAGAAGAAAGATACTAAGAGAATACCAACCAAGCAACGCTCTTTTTTGAAGGAATCTGTTAGAATATTCTATTTTTGATACTTCATCCGTCCTTTTCTTTCTTCCATCTCGTTTCTACTACTGTTTCTTTTTTGTATTTGCATATTGTATGATCTATAGAATCCTATAGAATATTGGCCATATGATACCTCCTAATTTTATGTAGATTTTATATATTTGATTTTATATATTTATATATGTTTTTATATATTTATATTATTTATATTATATATATTACGGGCATATACTATATACCATATAAATACCATATCATATACATATCATATATTATTCATATCATATATTATTATTCTATAATTTTCTAGAATTTCGAATTATAGAAATATAAACTAAATAAACTAAAGCAAACCAAGTTTTTTGAAGCTTTCGCAAAACGATCACAATTGATACAAGTATATTTTTCAATCAAGTACTAAATTAGTAACATTCCTAGCTCTAAAGCCCACTCCTTCCCCATACTACAAGTGAAAGAGAAAATGTAAACACTACCTTTAAAGCAGCCCAAGCGAGACTTACTATATCCATACAAATATCTCTATTATCTCTATGAAATGAAGGAATTATTCTATTATTAATTCATAATCATAGTAGAATCAATGGTGCAGAGTCAAAATAGGATTATTACTTATGGCTCTTTATGAAACAATTTCATGAATCCGCTCATAAAAAGTTCCTAGATTTCTTATTCAATATAATTCTATTGCTTTCCAATTAGCTGTTTTTGCATTAATTGTAATTTCATTAATCTGACTTATTAGTGTACCCGTTGTATTTGCTTCTTCTGATGGTTGGTCAAGTAACAAAAATGTTTTATTTTCTGGTACATCATTATGGATTGGATATAGATAATTAAGAATCTGATCTGAATTAGAATCTTACTTTACTTATACTATAGTCTTTGTATAAGGCCCTGCGCAAATATGATCCAGACGCATATATGTGTGGACATATGCGGCGTACGCATCAGGAACGAAGAAAATGCGGATATGGTCGAATATTTCTCTTTGCCAAGGAGAAGATGCGGGTTCGATTCCCACTATCCGCCCATTGTACTATAAAAAGATTCTGTCAGTATAGTTGACTACTATGCATACTAGTATGCATAGTAGTGAATACAGTAGTTTTATCTTCCAACAAAAAGTCATTAATTACTACAAATACAAAATAAAAGGGTATTTTACAAAAATGTTGCGGAGACAGGATTTGAACCCGTGACCTCAAGGTTATGAGCCTTGCGAGCTACCAAACTGCTCTACTCCGCGCTGAACAACTAGGAACTGATGGACGAAGAAAGATTGGATATGCCCCTCTACCATTTTGTATAAATAGACTATTCTATTTATATAGATATGGTAGAGGGTCTATCTATTCTAGAGATCATAGAGATCTATCCAAACAGGAAACAATATTGTTTCCTTACCAACTTGATCTTGTTGTGCCTGGTAACAAACATGCATGAACCATTTTTTGAAGCATGTGTCCAGATAATCCAAAGTCTCGATAGTTTGCTCTGGGTCTTCCGGTTAAAAAACAACGTCGATGAAGACGTATAGGCGCACTATTACGTGGTGAGGATTGCAATTTCCCATGAATTTTCCATTGTTCCCTCGTTGAGGGAACTTTGCTTATTTCTTTTTTTAAGGATCGACGAATCCAATAATATTTCTGTTCCAATTTCTGGCGCTTCTTCTCCCTTTGAATCAAACTTTTTCTTGCCATAATGTTCAGTTCCTATTTTTATCAATGATACAGTTTGGATCCTAGATGGAAAAATAGAAGAAGGTACATAGAAAGAAATGATATTTTTATTTTTTTGTACCCTATTCCCCCAAAGAAACAAAAATTCACCAAATTTTCCTTATGTGGAGGCAATCAAGAAAGCTGCGTAAGTGAATATATAACCTACAGAAAAGTGGGCTAATCCAACCAATCTTGTTTGCACAATGGAAAGAGCCACTGGCTTATCTTTCCATTGAATCAAATTAGCCAAAGGTGTCCGTTCATGAGCCCACGCTAAAGTTTCAATCAATTCTTGCCAATAGACACGCCAGGAAATTAAGAACATCCACGCACATACCGATAAACTATTCATACCAAAAGGGTTATATCCATTTATAAGTTGCAAAGAGTTTAACCATAGATAATCTCTTAACCATCCCATCAAATAAGTGGAGGATTCATTAAATTGTGAAACGTGACCCTGCCATAATGTGATGTGTTTCCAATGCCAATAAAAAGTCACCCATCCAATGGTATTTAGCATCCAGAAAACTGCCAAATAAAATGCGTCCCAAGCAGAAATATCACAAGTACCGCCACGCCCGGGGCCATCACAGGGAAAACTATAACCAAAAAATCCTTTTTATCTGGCATTAACTTGGAACCACGCGCATATAAAGCACCTTTTACTAAAATCAATGTAGTCATAGTAGTCATATGTAAATACAGAGCAATAGCATGATGAACCAAGAAATCTCCCGGCCTTATTGTTAAGAAAAGTGAATTACTATTCTCATTAATAGCATTCAACCAGCCGGGTAACCATATGCTTCGACCTGCAGGACTATTCGTTGAAGATAAGAGAGTACATCGAACCCATAGGAAGTCTTGCCATGAGCAGATTGTATCCATTGGGAAATTATGTGCTTCAATATAATTCCCTGGATTAAGCGCTATAGCTTGTTTCCAATACTTGGCAGCTTGATCGAACCAAAAGCCTCCAAAATTTCCGAATCGCCTTGTAGAATGGCCTGTTCTCCCCAGTCGGAATAGATTAGTAAATTCCTTCCCTTAGAACCGTACTTGAGAATTTTCTACCCCATACGGCTCGGCAATCAATTCTTTTTGCGTCCCATCTTCTCTTAATCTATCCTATGCTAACTGAATTCAATTTCTCATCAATCTATTCTATTTTTTCTTGGGTTAACCAGAAAATGTTTATTGCATAAGTTTCCAATTCTAATTTGGATCAATTATTAGTTATTAGTTTTCTCTTTTATCCCACCTTCAGAAGAATGAAGCATAAATATCCCCAATATCGTTAAAATTTTCTGAAAGGTAACTATCTCGGTTTAATGTTTCATATATGGTATATGAGATTTCTATATATATATAGAAATCCTTGAAAAAGATTTTTCTCCGTTAAGAAAAAAGAACTTACTATCTTTGGGATCTGATGCTACACCGCTGCTCAATACTTTAGTAGATCAACTCTATTACATAAGTTGATTTCTCACTTTTTTATCCCATATCGTGACATAAGTAAGCAGTTCTGAACTGTATTTACCAAATAATAGCTTACTAATAGATCTTTATGGTGCTTTCTCTATCAATTCGACTCTTTATCCATATCCATAGAAGAGTATAGTATATAGGCCATACCTATTTCTTCCGTGGTTCTCGCGAAGTCTTTTTCCTTGCTACAGCTAATAAAAATCATTACTTTGGACGATTCCTATGTAGAAAGCCTATCTTTTTTTCTTTCTATAGTGAAGATAGTCGCACGTAATGACAGATCACGGCCATATTATTAAATATTAAAAGCTTGTGGTAAAAATGGATTTCGTTCTAATGCTCGAAAATAATATTCCAAAGCCTTTGTATGCTATCCATTGCTTGTGTATATAAGACCTATGTTATAGAGTATATAACTTCGATCATAGGGATCGATTTATGATATTTATGATCGCGTAGCTTCATAATAATTCTGTAAAGCTTCTGCATAATTTCCTTCAGATTGAGCCGACATCCGTTATGGTCGTTCATTATAGTAAAAGAATCTCCGTTCCAGAACCGTACGTGAGATCTTCATCTCATACGGTTTGCTCCTCCCTTCTGTGCATAGTACTAAGTACTAAGAGGGAGAATTCATGTAATCAAAATTTCACTAGTCTCATTATGAACTGACAGGAGCTGGTATTTTTACAAGAAATTGCTAGCCATCCTTCCCACAATAGTTTTCTTCTTAACACCAATCATATTAGTATATTAGTGCTAGATTGAAAAGGTAACTCCAAAGATTTATTTGTACTCAACGCTTATGATTTCCAGAAATTAGTCACTTCAACGATCTTTGATGGTTATACTGGTACAAAAAGTACGAATTAGATGGATCTTTGTTTTACTAACCATTCTTTTAAGTCCCGATACCGATCCGATAAGGAAAAGGTTTCTTTATAACAAAGTTTTTGTGTTGTTGATTCCTAGGTGTAGTACTTTTTCCCCGATGCCACCTATTGGTACTAAATGAAGTAGTATTGACCTCCAATACAGAATCTATAGATGTAACCTTTTGCTCAATACTAAAATCGATAATTTTGGAAAAAATGTGGTGTCCCCTTTTTTGGACAAAGATGAAATGAAATAGTTGAATCAGATTAGATTTAATTCCAATCTCGTAGTATACCAATGACTATTACTATTTCATCTAAATTGAGTAACCAAGTTTCCTATGGATTTTGATAAATCGAGAATCTTTGATTTGATTATGATCCAAAAAGGAAAAGAATGGAATAATCATTCCATGATAAAATCAAATTAAAATAAAGTAACCATATTTTTTATGTTTGCATAACGTTTATGTGCCACATTATACAATTTAAATAGAAAGATTCATCGGACGATTCATGAATTCCATGGGTTAGCTGATGAAAGAAGTTGTTGTTGATAAATATGAAATTGGAAAAGAAATTTCTTCTTATGGAATCATTGGGCGTACTACAATTAAGATGAAGGACTCGCTATTCATTTCGAGTTTTGTTCAAGAATAACATTCTGTAGGAGAGATGACCAAATGGTTCAAGGCGTAGCATTGGAACTGCTATGTAGACTTTTGTTTACCGAGGATTCGAATCCCTCTCTCCCCGTTTATTTTCATCCATCAACGTTACCGACTACAATGTATTAAATAAAATAAGAATTGATATAATTATTCTAACGGTAAGACCCTTATTTAATATATTTAATATAAATTCTCTATCCCTAATTCATCCCTGTGATAGGTCAAATACAAATATCATATTGATATTGAAAAGAAAAAATAATTAAAAGAATCCTATTGCCGATCCTTTTTTGATACGTGAATGAGACAGGGCACGAGGTACTCTATTTACTTCAGCGAAAGGAATTAAAATTGGTATGAACCTTGCTTTTTTATTTTTGTTAGAATCAAGTCTGACGGGAATAATATTCTATGACCAACAACTCATTTATTTTCAGACCGATCCATTTATTATCTATTATTTGATTTACAAATCCTTTATATTGTAAGGAATCAATAGTCAAATGGTTTGGCAATCTCTCGTGGGGGGATGAAACAAGAGAATTTTGAATCAGAGCTTTTGATCTTTCTTTATCCTTCGTAGTAAGAATATCTCGGGGTTTGCAACGATAACTTGGTATATCCACTATACGACCATTAACTAAAATGTGTCTATGGTTAACTAATTGTCTGGCTCCAGGAATGGTCGAAGCCATACCTAATCGAAAGAGGATGTTATCCAAACGCATTTCAAGTAGTTGTAGTAAAACCTGGCCTGTTGACCCTTTGGCTTTTCCAGCAATATGCACATATTTAAGTAATTGTCGCTCTGTCAGACCATAATGAAAACGCAATTTCTGTTTCTCTTCTAAACGAATACGATATTGTGATCTTTTTCCAGAGCGCAATTGGGTTTGAAGATCACTTCTGGATCTGGGTCTTTTACTAGTTAGTCCCGGTAAAGCCCCCAGCCGGCGTATTTTTTTGAAACGAGGTCCTCGGTAACGAGACATATAAAGGCTCCTTTTTGATTCACTTTCATTTGACAAAAAAATATAAATTCAGACTGAACTAAAGGATTAGCAAAGCAAAACTCAATTTATTAAAGTCCTACAAAACAGAATCAAATAAATTTTATCAATATTCGTTGTATATATAGGAAATTAAAGCGAAGGCTACGTTTTCCAATTTCTTCTGTAGAGATCTAATTGTTCTAGTAAACTTTTTTCTTCATAGCTATAACTGCAAGTTACCATGACATAATAGATTGGTGACCCTATATTTAGAGAAAGCGAGAGTAGATATTTTCAATCATGGAAAGAAATAGATTGATAAAGAAAAAGAGCCGGCTATCGAAATCGAACCGATGACCATCGCATTACAAATGCGATGCTCTAACCTCTGAGCTAAGCGGGCGGATATAAGAGCAATAGTGTATAGGAATATAGGAAACTATTGGATCTTAGCTATTACCTAGTGATTCTTCTTAGAAAATAGAAAAGAAAACTATTTAGATCTAGATAAATTAGATAATAAATTAGATATCTAAATAGAAATAGAAATTCAATTCCATATTCATATTATTCATATATGAAAATATGAATACAAAGAATACAAAAAAAATAAAATAAGAATATATAAAATATCAATATATTAATGAAATTATAATTTGAAATGAAAAAAAAAGAATGAATATTGACCGTTCCACTATTACAAACTGCAGTGTAAAAATGAAGGAGGAGGAAAGATATGTGGGATATATCTATCCATATTGAATTGCGGATACATCAATGATAGAATAATTTCGTATTGAAACAAATAGGAGAGATGAAATGATAGAATATAGAATAGAGGGTGGGTAAAAAAAGAGAATAGAAGATAGAAGCATACACTGTTTCAATATAGGAATCATTACCTAATGAATTCGATAGTACCAAGATAAATGAAAGAAGTGGGTGAGACTACAACTGAGTCCTTGTCTCAAAGGAGTCTCAAAGGAAAGATATGGTGAAATTGGTAGACGCTATGGACTTGATTGGATTGAGCCTTGGTATGGAAACCTGCTAAGTGAGAACTTACAAATTCATAGAAACCATGGAACTAAAAATGGGCAATCCTGAGTCAAATCTTTAAAAACGATGGAAAATGAGAAGAAAAAGGGATATGTGCAGAGACTCGATGGAAGCTGTTCTAACGACGAATGAAATTGAATATGTTACGTTAGTGGCTAAAATCCTTCTATCAAAATGACAGAAAGGATAACCTTATCTATCTAATGCGTACGTATACATACTGGCATAGCAAACAATTAATCACAACCAAAATCTTAGATTGAATCCTGTTCTGTATCTCTATATATGTATATGAATATGAATATGAGAATAGAAATCTTCTATTTCTTTCTATCTATTTCTTTCTATTAGATATTAGTGATATATTAGTATATCTCTATTTCATTTCTTTCTATTCTTATTATATTTAGATTCTATTAAGAATTAGATTAAGAAAAGAATCTATATATTTATGAATTATATTATTCTAATTATTATAGAATTTCAAATTATATAAATTATAGAATATATAAATTAGAGAATAAGATTTATCTATTATTTATTTCTTTCTTATTTATATTACTATATATTACTAGTAATATAAGTAATTAATAGTAATATAAGTAATTAATATAAAATATAAGTAATTAATATAAAATATAAGTAATAGTATTAGAAGTATTAGATAAGGATCTATAGAAACCCTCTATTTCTATTCTCTATTAATTAGAATGATAGAGATCAAAAAGTATATGAAAAATTGAAGAGTTATTGTGAATTAATTCCTATTGAAGTTGACAAAAGAATCAAATTCAAATATTCAGTGATCAAATGATTCATTCCAGAGTTTGATAGATTTTTTGAAGATTAATTGGACGAGAATAAAGAGAGAGTCCCATTTTACATGTCAATACCGACAATAATGAAATTTATAGTAAGAGAAAAACCCGTCGAATTTTGAAATTGTGAGGGTTCGAGTCCCTCTATCCCAAATAAAAAGCCCATTTTACTTCCTCGCTATTTCTTTTTTTTTTTTTTCATCGGTGGCTCGGTTTAAACAAAATGAAATATCTTTCTCATTTCATTCACTCTGTTCTTTCACAAATGGATCCAAATAGAAATTCTCGTATCTTATTCCAATCCAATCTCATTTTTTCTGTATAATACGCTATGAACATATATGTTCAAGGAATCTCCGTTATTGAATCATTCATAGTCCATATCTTTTTCCTTTTCCTTTCATTTACAAAGAAAGTCTTCTTTTTGAAGATATAAAAGATTCAGGGGCTAGGACCAATTTGTTAAGATTTTATTTTTTAGTTCTTTTCATTGACATAGATATAATAGATATAAGTACTCTGCTAGGATGATGCACAGAAAATGGTCGGGATAGCTCAGTTGGTAGAGCAGAGGACTGAAAATCCTCGTGTCACCAGTTCAAATCTGGTTCCTGACACATGAATAATGTATCGGATAGATATTCATACCTCATACAAATGAAATTAATTAATTGATATGGATCGGGATATATATTCTTTAGATTCCCGTTCCTAAAAATCAGCACTTTTCCAAATCCATAAAACTGACGGGGTTTGAGGATTACTCCTGGGAGCAAATACTTTTATGCATACCTCTTCTGGTTTATTCTGGTTTATCTATACCATACCGTATTTTCGTAAGGTGATACACACTAGCTAAAAATCCGTCTGGTGCTACATCATAGGCACACCAGGAGCGTAAATAATTGTAACCATATACATATGAAATGACAGCAATGGAATCCCAATCCTCGGTTTTTTTATTTGTAAAGTCTCTACTCCTCGGCAATCAAAGCCTAAAGATCCATGAATTAGCTCATGCTTGACTAGCCAATCAGATAAATGAACCTGCATCTTCTTCATCTCTCCCACATTTTTATTTGTATGAATATTTCACATTACCTGATTCATAACTAGAAAGATTTTAATGTTATCCCACTTCTATCTTTTTTTTTATCCTTTCAATTCTATTTCTATATATGATGTGTAGACATAGCATGCTCTTATACCTAGTTATTTTTCTTCTCTATTCTACTTATTCTTATACTTATTATTTTATTATTCTTATACTTATTATATACTTATTATCTTATGTATTATGTATATTTTTTCTATTTCATATTTATCTTATATCTTCTAAATTCTTAGAAATAGAAAGTAAAAGTAAAGAATCCCTTATCTTATTTATTATAAGATATTAAAGAAATTAAAAATGAGATTTTTAATTCAATTAAAAAAAAAAATAATAAAAAATCTCATATGTAATTCATTCATGAAAGTGGATGAAGAGAGATGTATATTTGATCTAAGATTTGACAAATACCAATTGATTCCGTTAGAATGAATTATTGTGTTTATTTTATTGTTCCTACTACTATTCAAATTTATATACAAAATAAAAATGGAATGTATTAGGGCTATACGGACTCGAACCGTAGACCTTCTCGGTAAAAAAGAGAAAACTTATTATTATCAAAATAACTTTCTGATCCATTTATGTTTACTGGTAAAAGATTTATATTGCTTAGAAAACATATTTTACCTATAATCCATCGAAGCGATGGAGACCTTTTTTGTGGTGATAAATGACCTACTTAACCCAGTGGTTAGAGTATTGCTTTCATACGGTGGGAGTCATTGGTTCAAATCCAATAGTAGGTATAACTTATTAGATACCGGATTCCATGGTATCTAATAAGTTTTTCTACCTATCCTCTTTCTATCATCAGATTAATCTCAAATTAGACTTCATTATTTAAATTTAATATTTATAATATTTTAATATTTATAATATTTTATAATATAATAATTATATAATTTAATATAATTTATAATTAATAAATAATATTAAATAATTTAATAATTGAATTATATTGAAATTCTAATTATTAATTCTTTTTATTTATTATTTTTAAATTGAAATGAAATCAAATTTTTTCATTTTATTTGATGTTTTTTCTCTTTATTTTACTATTTTTATTACTATTTTTATCTTTTTAGATTCATTATAAAAATGAGTATAAAGAATGATGAATATGATATAGAATTAGAAATGGAAATTTTTCAAAACGAATATCGGGATATATCAAAGAGTATAAAATAATGATGTATTTGGTGAATCAAATAATGAACCTTTAATTATTCATTAGTTGATAATATTAGTTTAGTTGAATCTCTTTTGAATTGTTAATATTTTTGTCAAAGGTTTCATTCACGTCTAATTCATATCGAGTAGACCTTGTTGTTGTGAGAATTCTTAATTCATGAGTTGTAAGGAGGGATTTATGTCACCACAAACAGAAACTAAAGCAAGCGTTGGATTTAAAGCTGGTGTTAAAGATTACAAATTGACTTATTATACTCCTGACTACGAAATCAAAGATACTGATATCTTGGCAGCATTCCGAGTAACTCCTCAACCGGGAGTTCCGCCTGAAGAAGCGGGATTGTGGTAGCTGCCAAATCTTCTAATGGTACATGGACAGCTGTGTGGACTGATGTACTTACCAGTCTTGATCGTTACAAAGGACAATGCTACCACATTGAGGTCGTTGTTGGGGAGGAAAATCAATATATTGCTTATGTAGCTTATCCTTTATACCTTTTTGAAGAAGGTTCTGTTACTAACATGTTTACTTCCATTGTGAGTAATGTATTTGGTTTCACAGCCCTGCGAGCTCTACGTCTGGAAGATCTGCGAATTCCCACTTCTTATTCCAAAACTTTCCAAGGCCCGCCTCATGGCATCCAAGTTGAAAGAGATAAATCGAACAAGTATGGTCGTCCCCTATTGGGATGTACTATTAAACCAAAATTGGAATTATCCGCAAAAAACTATGGTAGAGCGGTTTATGAATATCTACGGGGTGGACTTGATTTTACTAAGGATGATGAAAACGTAAATTCACAACCATTTATACGTTGGAGAGATCGTTTCTTATTTTGTGCCGAAGCTATTTATAAAGCGCAAGCCAAAACGGGTGAAATTAAAGGACATTACTTGAATGCAACTGCGGGTACATGTGAAGAAATTATGAAAAGAGCGGTATTTGCCAGAGAATTGGGATTTACTATCGTAATGCATGACTAATTAACTGGGGGTTCACCACAAATACTAGCTTGTCTCATTATTGCCGCGACAATGGTCTACTTCTTCACATCCATAGCGCAATGCATGCAGTTATTGATAGACAGAAAAATCATGGTATGAATTTTAGTGTACTAGCTAAAGCATTACGTATGTCTGGTGGAGATCATATTCACGCTGGTACAGTAGTGGGTAAACTTGAGGGGGAGCATGAGATGACTTTGGATCTTATTGAAAAAGATCGAAGTAAAACTAAACAACTTATCTATTCTATTGTTTATTGTTGGAACCATAGGTTGAATTATGGATCCTTTTATATTCCTGAGTTTCAGGCCATAGATCAAGCCAAGGGAAAGATCCCCTTATATCCCTATCCTGTATATTTGTATATTGTCTTTTTTGTTCCCTGTTGTAACATAAACTTATTTTCTTATTTTACTATTTGACTATATAACACGAGATTCTACGAGACGAGAATTCTTTTAATTTATGGGAATAAACAACTATGTATCTTTTTGATGAGAATTGAGAGTTTTCCATAAGAGGAACCTGTCTTTATATATCTTTTTTTGAGGAAAAGATTCTATCATAATATTGAAATGATTCACCGTATTCCTTAAAAGGAGAATCCTTTATTTTCAAGACTCGCTCGTTTTTCATTAACAATCTTAATGATTGGATCATATGCTTCATTTGAATTCTGATGATAAATCAAAATAAAGAAAAAAGAAATAGTAAAATTATTTTTTCTTCATCGAATGACTATTCATCTATTAGTATTAGGTTTTCATAAAATAGGGGGCAGAAAGAATCTATGAAAAAATGTTGGTTCGATTCGATGTTGTCTAACAATAAGTTAGAACATAGGTGTGGGCTAAGTAAATCAATGGATAGTCTTGATGCTCTTGGACATACCAGTGGAAGTGAAGAAACTCTTCTAAATGATGCGGATAAAGAGATTCCTAGTCGGGACAGTTATAGTTTCAGTAATATTAATTATATAAATTATTTATTTGATAGTAGGAATATTTGGAGTTTGATCTCTGATTATACTTTTTTAGTTAAAAATAGTAATGGTGACACTTATTCTGTATATTTTGATATCGAAAATCATATTTTTGATATTGACAATGACAATGCTAGTTCTTTTTTGAGTGAACTAGAGATTCTTTTTCCTAGTTATTTAAATAGTGGTTCTAATAGTGGTTCTAATAGTAGTAATTACTACTATTGTTATTCCATGTATGATACTCAATCTAATTGGAATAATCACATCAATAGTTGCATTTATAGTTATCTTCGTTTTGAAATCAGTCTTAATAGTAACATTCCCAGTGGTATTGACAGTGACATTTCCAGTTTCATTTGTACGACGGAAAGTACAAGTAGCATTGAAAATGGAAATTCTAGTATCAAAACTAGTAGCAGTTATTTTAATATAAGCGAAAAATTTAATGATTTTGATCTAAATACAAAATACAAACAGTTATGGGTTCAATGTGAGAATTGTTATGGATTAAATTATAAAAAATTTTTTAGTTCAAAAATGAATATTTGTGAACACTGCGGATTTCATTTAAAAATGAGTAGTTCAGATAGAATCAAACTCTTTATTGATCCTGGCACTTGGGAGCCTATGGATGAATATATGGTTTCTACGGATCCCATTGAATTTCATTCAGAGGAGGAACCCTATATAGATCGCATTTCTTTTTATCAAATAAAAACGGGTTTAACTGAAGCTGTTCAAACAGGCGTAGGTCGACTAAACAGTATTCCCATAGCAATTGTAGTTATGGATTTTCAGTTTATGGGAGGTAGTATGGGATCCGTAGTAGGTGAGAAAATAACCCGTTTGATCGAGTATGCTACTAATCGATCTCTACCTGTCATTATTGTGTGTGCTTCTGGAGGAGCACGCATGCAAGAAGGGAGCTCGAGCTTGATGCAAATGGCTAAAATTTCTTCTGCTTCATATGATTATCAATCAAATAAAAAGTTATTCTATGTATCAATCCTTACATCTCCTACAACTGGCGGAGTTACAGCAAGTTTTGGTATGTTGGGAGATATCATTATTGCTGAACCTAATGCCTACATTGCGTTTGCGGGTAAAAGAGTAATTGAACAAACATTGAAAAAGACAGTACCCGACGGTTCACAAGTGGCTGAGTTTTTATTCCAAAAGGGCTTATTCGATCCAATCGTACCACGTAATCCTTTAAAAGGTGTTCTGAATGAGTTATTTCAGCTACATGGTTTCCTTCCCTTGAATAAAGATTCAAAATTTTCAAATGGAAGTATATCACTAGCTTAAGTTCTTTTTATTTGTAGCGAATACACATTTAGTTAATTATAATGAAAAAAACAAAACTAAGAAGATGGTGTTTTCTTTGGGAATATCAGTTATAAGTGTAGTAAGAGTCATAACTTTTTGATAATGATTTTTTGACCCGGATCCTTTTTTTCTTCTACCTCTCTTCCTTATTAGGAATAGGGAAGAAGCATCCCTTTATTGACAGATAAAAAAAATCCTTCCGATAAATCCGGGAAATAAAAATAGATTTCTCCGTCCTTTTGACATATTTATATATAGAACAACAAAAAATAGATAAAAAAAGATATCAAAAATATGAGAATAAAATATTCAATAATAAATAAAAAATAAATAAAAAGAAAGAATAAATCTCAAATCAAATAAATAAAATAGAAATAACAAATAATAAGAATATATAAGTTCTTTCTATTTAGCAAAAACTCCCATTTTTCACTAGGAGGAATCCCTGTTTGTTGGATAAGATTGGTTAAAGTTGAGAACTCATAAGAAACTCTTTTATATCTTTCCTTTCAAAACACCCTTTTGTTTTGAAAGGAAAGACGATGAAGATCAGGATGGGAGAATAAGAATCCAATTTTGAAAGCGAATTATCGTACATATTCGTGTAGAAAGAGTAATGGAATAGGTACACTTCATTGAGTTCTAGATTCGTTATTAATTTTATTGATTATTCAATACTTCATATTAATATTATCTTAATATTCTTTCTAATAGTTATCATAAGATATCTTTTATCTTTATAATTATAATAGGTACAAATATGAAATCGAGGTATCCATTCTATGATAGATTTGAACTTTCCCCATATTTTTGTTCCTTTAGTGGCCTAGTCTTTCCGGCAATCGCAATGGTTATCTCTTTATGTCCAAAGAAATAAGATTGTCTAAATATGATGGGACAAAATCTCATCAATTTCTTTCAACACTGGTTTATCATACAGATACTTTTTTTTCATGTAATATGGTAGGATATATGATATGTTGTGGCCTTTCCAAAAACAAATGGAAGAGTTGTTTTGTTATGTATGCCGATGCATAATATACGAATTAATGCATAATGCATGTATATGCGATTATAGTTTAATCAATTAAATGATTAAATTCAAAATGATCAGCAAATCTTTTTTGAAAAATCTTTGAAATAGAAACTCAATTTATCTAACCCATTATTCCTAATGGTTCCTGTCGGAATGCTGCTAGTTGATGAAAGTTACTTTGGGATCAAGCTCGAGTCAAATCCATTTGGATTATTCTCTCAATTACAATCGAATGCAATTGGATCTAGTATAGTATGAACTGGCGATCAGAACATATATGGATATTTTGAATTCAAAATAGAAATAAAAGAATTAAAGGATCCGGTAGGGTTCGTCTTTAAATCCAAATTATATTTGTTAGTTCAAAAAGGTGAAATCGGTTACAATTTGCCTAATTGCGATCTCTGGAATATGGAAAGAATATTTACTGCTTTTTTTCCATTTGAAAGGGTCTTTCTTGTATATTCTATTCTTGTATATTCTATTCTATATTCTTTTATATCCAAATATCCAAAGACTCAATTCTTACACAAAAACAAGAATAGTAAAAGATCCATAGGTTCAAATAGGTTTGATACCTTATTCTTGTTAGAGTTATGGGCTCTTGTTATATGATTTGTACTTCATAGAAATCTCAGATAGAATCGACAAATGAAACAGGTTCATTAACAATTCACATCACGGATACAGAATGAAAAAAAAAGAAAGCATTGCTTCCCTCCCATATCTTGTGTCTATATAGCTATCTTTCCTCTAGTGTAGCAACGTAGCCTTGACATTAGCGAAAGGGAATGCTATTGCTATATCTCCCTTGTCTATGTATAAATGTCTTTTACTTATAATATAAGATAAGATTAAGTAAGGTTTATATTAGCGGATTCATCATAGTAATACAAAGTAAAGATCTTGAATGGATGGGCTCTAATAATTAATGAGAGATATCATGATTGAAAGATCTCATTATATTCATAAAATATTCATAAAATACCATTATATGTTATGTTAAATATATAAAATCCTTTGGTGGTTCAGTTCATATTTTCTTTTTTTGAATCCTCTCGTTTTATTCAAGTAATTGGTAATTGTTCGTTCATAGAATAAATATGCTGCTAATACTATTTAACTTTGAACTTTTAAACTGAAGTTATTTTTACTATTTAGAATAGTAATTATTCAAAATAAAAATTTTTATTAATATCCCTCTCTATTTAATTCTTTACTATTTCATTTTTCATTGGTTAATTGAAATTAATATTCAATATATTAGAATTAGATTTCATATTCTTTTTTGTATTTCTATTTAGTATTTTTAAGATTTGTGAAAAGAAAAAAAAAGAGATCGTCGGAACAGTCCATATTCGTGATGCAACTGTTGTTACATTATATCTTCCCAAGAGTTCCTTCCTTATGGAACTACAATACAAAAATACAAAACAAAGATGGGATTATTCTTTAATATGGAAAGAATATATAAACTAAAAGGGTAATATAAGTTGTTCTTCTTTAATTTTCAATTTTTTGAAAAAGTAAAGGTTTTTTTAGTGTCCATCTAGAATGACTGATGAATCAATAACTTTCAATTGTAACTAAACAAATTCTTTAAATTAGTTTTTCTTACCGTCCGTCATATCTGGATTGAAACTTAGGTAAATGTTTTATTCATATATGTAGTAAAAGAACATATATAATTTAGCTCTTTCATGCCTATTCTAACTAATTATTTTGGTTTTTTACTGGCTGCTTCAACTATAACCCCAGCTCTCTTTATTGGTTTGAACAAGATACGAACGACTTATTTAAAATGAATGAAATTCAATAAACAATTTACAAAAATAAAAATTAAACAGAATATTTCATTTTGGATATTCTATGGTTCCTTTTCGCGTCAATTGCCAATCCCTGGTCATTGAGATTCACGGATAATTCAGATTAATATTTAGGAATAGATCTTACCTCTCTTTTTATTCCCTAAAACAAATTAAAATGATTGAAGTTTTTCTATTTTGAATCGTCTTAGGTCTAATTCCTATTACTTTAACAGGATTATTTGTAATTGCATATTTACAATACAGGCGCGGTGATCAGTTAGACTTTTGATTGAGTAAAATCTCTTTTTTAATTGACCTCCTACAAGGAGGAGGTCAAATTGAAGTTGCAATTCTACTTTGTTTTGGTAAGTTATTCCATTGTAATTCGACATAACATAAATCATAAATGGAATCACGCTCTGTAGGATTTGAACCTACGGCATCGGGTTTTGGAGACCCGCGTTCTACCGAACTGAACTAAGAGCGCTTTCTTCTATCCTATAACATATCCTATAACAGTAGATACTATTAAATAAAGTATTTTTTATTTTTTTTACCCCCAGAGACTTGTGTACGTAGAGTATGTAAAATGAAAGATTATGTACAAAAATCCCCCGTAACTATCCATAGGAGAAAGGATAGGTAGGGATGACAGGATTTGAACCTGTGACATTTTGTACCCAAAGCAAACGCGCTACTAAGCTGCGCTACATCCCTTTAAAAAAATTGTTGTACAGTGTCATTGTAGAAAATCCATGTCTTATTTTCCACATCCTTCTTTTTTTCTCTACCTATATAGATAATAGATAGGTAGAGAATGTTCTTGTCATTTTTTTAAGGGGCAACAAAATTGAATCTGCTGAGTCATTGTACATATGCATTTTAGTTAGTAATTCCTAATTATAAATTCATTTCAAGCAAAAACAAATGATCTTGAACTAAGATATCGGAAAAAGAAAGAGAGTTCTAAAGTTAAGTCAATCCAAAACAAAAAGGAGGTTAATGACCAAAGGTAAAGATATTAGAATTATAGTGATTTTGGAATGTACCTGTTGTGTTCGAAAGGGTGTTAATAAAGAATCGCCGGGCATTTCTAGATATATTACTCAAAAGAATCGACACAATACACCCAATCGACTAGAATTGAGAAAATTTTGTTGCTATTGTCAAAAATATACTATTCATGGGGAAATAAAGAAATAGATGGAACGGAATACGTGTTTTATTTTTCTTTATTTTTCCAAGTAGCGGGAAGAGTAAGAACTTTACATCTTAGCATATATAATACAAACCAAATCTTATCTTGGTCAAATCTTAAATGAATAAGAAAAAAATAGTATTCTATTTTATTTTATCTAATTTTATATAGAAGGAGGAATAAGCAAACCATGGATAAATCCAAACAACCTCTTCGTAAATACAAGCGATCTTTTCGTAGGCGTTTACCTACAATTGGATCGGGGGATCAAATCGATTATAGAAATATGAGTTTAATTAGTCGATTTCTTAGTGAACAAGGAAAAATCTTATCTAGACGAACGAATAGGTTGACCTTGAAACAACAACGATTAATTACTCTTGCTATAAAACAAGCTCGTATTTTATCTTTGTTACCTTTTCATAATAATGAGAAACAATTGGAGAGAGTGGAGTCGATCCCTAGAACTACTGGTCCTAGAACCAAAAATAAATAAATATACTCTTCAAAACTCCAATCGGAACTCAAGCTCATATTGATGTTTTGCTCAAAAAAAAATAGATTCAGATTTGAGTAGTAAGAATAAACGAGCATCCTTCAAGAAAAAAAGATTTTTTCCCTATTTTTCCTTTTTTATAATACAAGAATCAAATCTGAATCTATTTTTCTTCTATCTTCCCGGAGTCCATTCTCCGGGAAATACTGTTTCAATCATTCTTGTTTCCTGCATAATATATTCTATTAAGATTCTTTTATTTGATTTGTATTTTTTTTTATTTTTGATTGATGATTTTATTTGAAATAATATCAAAACAATTCTTATTTGATAGGGCTATTTGTGCAAGTATTTTACGATTCAGAAGCAATTGTCTCTTGTACAGATTGTGGATAAATAGGCTATAACTATAGATATAGAATAGCCTATCCTCACGAGTTACCGCATTTATCCGAGTGATCCACAAACGACGAAAATCTCTCTTTTTCCTGATCCTATCTCGATGAGAGGAAACCAAAGCTCTCATTCTTTGTTGAGTAGTTGTTCGAATAAGTCTTGAATGAGCCCCTTTAAAGGTTGATGCAAATAAACGAATCTTTTTTCGACGTCTCCGAGCTGTATATCCTCGTTTAACTCTGGTCATTAAATCAAATGAAACTTTATTGAATAACTAATTGATTTCTCTTCTTTCAGTCATCCTTTTCCTCTGGTCGATTAATAACAAAACGGATTCTTCCTATATATATAAAATATAAATTCCGATGGCTTCTGCGACTATGACCTTCCCGACCACGATTTTTTCTTTCTTCGAGGTATCTCGCTGCTACTAAAGAAAAAAGAATAGTGGGTTTTCTCGTTTCTATGGCAACTTATGAAACGGTGAGGTCCTCTCTATACACCGGAGCCCTTTTTTCATTTCATCAAATTTTATTGTGAACTTGTATAGTTCACATTCTTTGGCTCTACCCATCTATTTTTCAATTCAAATTAGAAAGTAATAGTCCTTTTCACAAAGAAGCTATCCATACAGTGACGGTATTTAATTCTGAAAGTTGGCTAGGTAGCTGACCCTGTTAGTCCGTTTTTTCAAGAAAAGGAATAGGAGCATAATCTTTTTCCTCCGCTTAATGGATAACTCTTTGTTACCAATGGAGGATCCTTTCTCATCTCAAACGGAATAATTGGATTTGCACCAATAGAAACCATAAATTCATAACATAATTAGGTAAATGATAGATCTTCATTTTTAGATACGAGTCACACATACACCCTAGTACATGTTCCTCGACGCTGAGGACATCCTCGAAGAGCGGGAGATTTCGTGACATTTCTTATGGACTGTCTTGCGTTTCTAATAAGTTGTTGAATGGTTGGCATAGCGTGTCTATAGAGTCTCATTCTAGATAGAATAGAGTGGGTTGGTTTAGATCGATCTTAACCTGATGGTTGATGATTATGAATGATTTATATTCACACAGAAAATTCGAATTTTTAAAAGGAATTCATATATTTATATAGAATCCCCAGTATTTTCATTTTTGACCGCTACAAGATCAACGATGCCATGAGCTTGGGCTTCTGTTGCTGACATAAAAACATCCCTTTCCATATCTTCGGATATAACCCATAAAGGGTTGCCTGTTCTTTGTACATAAACTTTTGTGAGAGTTTCGCGAAGTTTCAATAGTTCTTCTGCTTCCAGGATAAATTCCCCTGCTTGTGCCTCGTAAAAATAACTAGCAGGTTGGTGAATCATAACCCTGATGATATTGATATAACATCATGAACGGTTCTTCTATCTATATATTGCACAATTGGGTTAAAGTAAGTAAGGGGGATTCAAATAACAATAAAAAATAGAATTAAACAACCGTACGGGCATTTTTTGTACATTGCATACGGCTCTGCAATGGAATTTATTTTTTTGGTAGAAAAAATTCTATAAAAAAGAATAAATATAAACTATCCGATCCAAATAATAATCCATTTACCAACCTTCCTTTCGTAGTAGTTAAAAAGATACTATGATGGTTCTGTTGCTTTATATATTTATCTCGTCTGTGGTTTAGCAATCCAAAAGTTTCTTTTTGATATGATCCAAGAAGGAGAAATCTATTTTTTTTCCATTTTTTTGACTCTTTTTCTCATAACATAAAAATAAGAAAGAAGAGACTTCTGGTGTGGAAGAATAATGGTTTGTGACGCTAAAATTGACTCTTGCTTGACACATATAAATCAAATTAGGAATAACCCTTCTTTCATACTACTATCTCGATACAAAATCTCATGTTCTAAAAAAACAATAATGGTTTGTTCATATCGAACTCGAAGTGCCATGCTATTATTACTTATTCTTTATTTGATTCATATTCGATACAGCGAAGGCATAGTATTCTTTTTTCTCAAATAAAAAGACTCATTGGCGCCAAGCGTGAGGGAATGCTAGACGTTTGGTAATTTCTCCTCCGACCAGAATGAAAGATCCCATTGAAGCGGCTAATCCCATACATATTGTATGTACATCCGGTGACACAAATTGCATAGTATCATAAATGGCTATTCCTGGTATTACCCATCCACCTGGAGAATTTATAAACAAATAAAGATCCTTAGTATCATCTTCTATGCTTAGATATACCATGAGACCAACAAGTTGATTCGAGATCTCGCTATTAACCTGTTGACCTAAAAAAAGTAATCTTTCTCGATAAAGTCGGTTGATTAGGGCAAAATTGTATCCCTGAGGAACCGTACGTGCATCTTTGGATGCATACGGTTCAAAATAATTTTGAAAAAAAAATCAATGTGTCGATTCCAATCCTATTTCTTTCTTTTTTCACATGAGTTTTGCCCCCTTCCATATATTCTATAATGTAAAAAAGAAAAAAGAATTTTATGAACTTATTGAACTAACTTCTCATTGATGTATTGTTTCATCGAAATTCAAATTACGATGTAATCTTCTTGTTCCTGAATGGGCCCTTTAAATTCTTTTAGGTTCTTGTTCTACTCCGGGGGAAGATTTGTCCGAATTAAATTTGCGCATATAGGTCAAATGATTCCAGTACCACTTCTTTGTTTTTTAATTGTTTCATACCTTTCCCAAAAAGATTTGATGTATTCATCATACCTACTCCATTGGTAGGTAGTTTTAGATTATCCCTATAATAAGTCTAAGAATAGTCAGTGGCAATCGTGTAATCATCATATATTCTACAATATATTCTATTATATCTATTATAGTTCGATTTTCTATTCTATTTAATTACTAATGAATCTCATAATTTATTAATAATTTAATTAAATTTTTATTTTATTTTTCTATTCTTTATTGAATATTTCTTATTTAGAATACTAAGACCTAAGACTATATATACACTCCCATTTTTTACTCTTACCATTTTCAATTTGGTATTCTCTGAACGGAGCCTGGATACTTTATTTTATCAGTCCAAATAAACCATCAATTTTTTTAATTGATAATATTGATCCCCAATAGGAATTATTGTGCTTCACGCTCCGAATTATTGATGGTTCAATCAATACAATATTGAATAGAATATATATTTATTGGATTGGGCAAAACAAAGAATACTTGATCGGGGGAGATAACGGGGGAATACCATATGGACCCATATGTCTGACGAGTCGCACTATATGTCAATCCAAGCTGCGTCTTCCTCTCCAGAAATACGAAAAGGTACTCTTGGAACACCAATGGGCATTAAGATAAAGAAAAAAATGAAGTACTATAATTTACTTTAATATGGAAACGTAACAATGGTTTTATTGTCTTCATCATTTTTTCTCTTTATTTTCTATTTTTATATTTTATATATTATTTTTATATATTTTTATATATTATAATTTTATATATTATAAATATATATATATATATAATTATATATAATATAGTAATAATAGTAATATAATATAGTAATATAATATATAATATAGTATTATTCATAGTATTTTAGTATTTCTTAGTATTTCTAATTTGTAAATTTATATTTTTATTCTATTAGACTATTAGACTATGTAGAAAAATAGAGAAAGATTCAAAATCGAATAAGAATAATATAATAAATAGAGAAGAAATAAGATAAATAAATACTAAATATAAATAGAATAGAATCTAATAGTAATAAGATATTATTATATCTATATTTATAGTGGATAATAGTAGATAGTAAAGTAGTAAAGTATTAGTATTTCACATTAATTTGATATTTGATAGTAAGCTTTTTATAGTATATAGATGCATTCATTCCCTCTGCATCGACCCTGATCTATGATACTATAGGAGTTAAATAAGGGATCTAAAGAAGAACGGGGACTAGACTTTATTAGTAATAGTAACAAGTAAAAACTTTGTATGTAATACAATTGAGATGTTGTGGGGATAAGTACCAACCAAAGACATGAGACAATCCAAAAAGCACTTGATCATGATCAAAATTGTAAGCCAACTTGGATATTGAGCATTTCCTTGTTGCCAGAACTATTTGCAATGAATTAAACTCGGGAAAATGGAATTTGATAAATCTTTTCTTAAATAGAGTCATTCTACATTATAATTATATATGTAGATATGTATGAAATATAGATCTTCTATGGATCTCTTTCTGTTATTCTTTTTATTCTTGCTCGAGCCGGATGATAAAAAATTATCATGTCCGTTTCCTTTGGGAGATGGATTAACAAGAATTTAACTATCAAAATAACAAAGAAACCTTATTTGAATGATCCTGTATTAAGAGCTAAATTGGCTAAAGGGATGGGACATAATTATTATGGAGAACCCACATGGCCCAATGATCTTTTATATTTTATATATCTTTCCAGTAGTAATTCTAGGCACTATTGCATGTAGTGTGGGCTTAGCAGTTCTATAACCGTCAATGATCGGTGAACCGGTGGATCCATTTGCAACTCCGTTGGAAATATTACACGAACGATACTTCCTTTCCGTATTTCAAATACTTTGTACAGTACCCAATAAGTCATTAGGTGTTCTTTTAATGGTTTCAGTATATTGACAGTACCCTTTTCGGAGAATGTCAATAAATTCCAAAATCTATTTCGTCGTCCAGTAACTACAACAGTCTTTTTGATCGGTACCGCAGTAGCTATTTGGTTAGGTATTGGAGCAACCTTACCTATTGAGAAATCCCTAACTTTAGGTCTTTTTCAAATTTATTCAACCATTAAATAACACAACATAGGTATCTAAGGAAGATCCCCTTCTGGATCTTCCTTAGATACATCAATCTTATTATGATCTATTCTGCAAATATATAAACCGTATCGGAGGTTAAAAACTAATTCTATTCTTTTTTATTTCTCAAAACTCAAAAATGAAAAAAATTCTAAATGGATTTAAAATGAAAACTTTTTCTTAGGTAAATTGATTGCAAAATGTTTCTGTAGAGTGCCCAATATCTGTTTTACATTCTCTATGCGAAGATATTCCATTTTCACATTTTCATAAGATCTTCTTGACTGTGACTCAAAATGTATGTATATTGGACCTTTTGAGACAATTCTGATTGGTCAATAAAAATACATGTCAATGGAATTCCTTTTTTGTTTTTATTGAGATTAGTGGATATGTGTTGAGAGGAAAAAGGGGGTAGATTCCATCTGTTTTCATTTTCCTCAAAATCCATGTCCTCTTCCTCTGCATGTAGAAAAGGAATCAATAAGTGCTTCTTTAGGAGTTAAACTTCCATTCGTCCATATTTATAGAAAGAGTATCTCTTGTTTTTCATTCCCATTCCCATAAGAATAAATACTATGATTCGCATTTTGAACAGGCATAGATCTATAGGATAATTTCCATCGTGAGAGTCATTTGTGGATTTCATACGATATCCGCAATCTCTCTTGATTTGTAATTAAATACACAAATTAATTGGTTCTGTCAGATTAGCTATATGCTGTGTCGTATCAACTATTTGTACAGAGGGTGGTGAGATAATATCTTGAGCTGTTATGTATTTTAGACCCCTGGCGCAAAGGGATGCGTCCCTAATTCCATAGAGATTACTTCTTAATACAATCTCTTTCAAATTTATTAAAATATCATGTACTAATTCTTCAAATACCTGCTATCGTAGAATATTCATGCAGCACATTATAAGATGCTGCACGTGTGATACATGTTTCTTCTATTTCTCCAAGTAAAGCCTTTTGAATAGTAATACCTATAGTATAGGCTTGACCTTTCATAAGCGGAGACAGAATGAAACAACCATAAAAAAGACGCGTGCTGTCTACTCTTGATTCAACACATTTCCACTGTAGTGTTCGAGTGGATCCTGCTACTTCTTCTCGAACCATACTATTATTTTTCTTTTATTTATGATTATTGGATCAGATTCTTGAATCATTTATTTATCTTGGAATCTCTCAAATTCTTATTTCTACACACGTCTTTTTTTAGGGGGACAACATCCATTATGTGGCATGGGTGTTACATCACGTACAAAACTTAATAGCATCCCATTTCTACGAATGGCTCGTAATGCCGCATCTCTTCCGAGACCTGGACCCTTTATCATAACTTCTACTCGTTGCATACCCTGATCCACTAATGTACGAATAGCATTAAATGTTGTGGCTTGAGCAGCATAGGGTGTTCCTTTTCTTGTGCCTCTGAATCCAGAAGTACCTGCGGAAGCCCAAGAAATCACTCGACCTCGTACATCTGTAACAGTTACAATAGTATTGTTGAAACTCGCTTGAACATGAATAACTCCTTTTTGTATTCTACGTTCATTCTTATTTGAACCAGTACGTGCATTTTTACGTAAACCAATTTTTACTATAGGTTTTGTCATATTTTATTAGATCATATTCATAATAATAAAATAAAAAGAAAGGATAAAGGATTTGTTTTCATATGAAATGGGTATCCTCGTATCTTTCTGTATATTTCTGATTCTTTTTCTTTTTACATGTATTCTTTTTACATGTACATGGGTTTTTCTTTTAAAAAGTTCTTGATTTAAAACTTTAGAAGGATTACCCCTGTCTCTGTTTATGTCTCGGATTGGAACAAATGACTATAATTCGCCCTCGCCTACGAATCAAGCAACATTTCTCACAAATTTTACGAACAGAAGCCCTTATTTTCATATTTATAATTCCTTACTTTCATTCTGAATCTATTTTTTTTTTCAGTTTATTGCATTTTTGAACTTAAAATTATATCCCTACGAAAAGGATGGATGTTTAAAAGAATGATCTAATCGTTCGAATCTTTTTTGCGAAGTCTATAAATTATACGTCCCCTCGTTGAATCATAACGACTCATTTCTATTTTAACTCTATCTCCGGTTAGTATACGTATAAAAACGCGCCGGATTCTCCCTGAAATATAACCTAGAATTAGATCTTCATTATCTAATCGAACTCGGAACATACCGTTGGGAAGTGATTCAATAATTAAACCCTCGTGAATCAATTTTTGTTCTTTCATTCCAGGGAACCCCCTTTAAGTATTAACTAATAGAGGAAGAGTTCTATAATTCACTTCTCTTCTCTATTTTACAAATAGTAAGTTCGAGATAAAATTAGGGTATCAGGAGAATCACCATATATAACACAAAATTTCTCCTCCAATTTTTTCTAGTTGAGCTTCCCGATCTGTCATTATACCTCGAGAAGTAGAAAGAATTACAATTCCCATTCCACCTAAAATCTTAGGAATTCGTTGATAGTTGGAATAGATTCGTAGACCAGGTCGACTGATACGCTTTAAAATTATTTTATTCCCTTTCCTAGTCTTTCTATGTTGTAAGGTTGAAACCAAGAAATATTTTTGGCTTTCTTGATGTTCTCGAACGTTTTTAATAAAGCCTTCTCGTAAAAGTATTTTAACAATGTTTTTAGTGATATTAGTAGATACTATTTGAACTCTTCCCTTTTGATCTATGTCAGCATTTCTTATAGAAGTTATTATATTGGCAATAATGTCCCTACCCATGACTAACTATAGTTATTGGTGCCTCCTAATTTTGATATGATAAATATGCTTTTTTTTGTTTTATTTTTTATTGTATATTGTATTATTTTTTTTGAAATTATTAAATTATAAGAAATTGAAAGTAACACAATCTATTAATCGGATTTATATTTGAATTTTTAATTTATCTATATATAATTTATCTATATATAAATATAATTTATCTATATATAATAAATAATAATTAATAATAATCTATAGATAAAATAAGATATATCCTATTTTCATCTATAAAACTTCGGGTGCCAATGAAAATATTTTAGTAAAATTCAACTGTCGCAATTCCCGAGCAATCGCACCAAAAATTCGAGTTCCTTTTGGATTTCCTTCTTGATCAATGATAACCGCTGCATTGTCATCATATCGTATTATCATGCCGTTGTCACGTTTTAGTTCTTTACACGCGCGCACAATCACAGCTCTAATTATTTCTGATCTTTCTAGAGGCATGTTGGGCACTGCTTCTTTGATTACAGCAACAATAACATCGCCAATATGAGCATATCGGTGATTACCAGTTCCTATGATTCGAATACACATCAATTCTTGAGCTCCACTGTTATCCGCTACATTCAAAAAGGTCTGAGGTTGAATCATATCATTTTTATTGAAATAAGATATTTCAATGCAAGGGATAATGAAAAAAAAGGAATATTGTCTGTCCAGAGATAAAGAAATCCGTGGCTGTTTTTTCATTCTAGTTTCCTTCTTATTTTACTTTTGTTTACCTATCCTGAAATAACAAATTGAGTTCGTATAGGCATTTTGCATGCAGCTATTTCCATAGCAGCTTTGGCTACAGTTTCTGATACTCCACTCATTTCATAAATTATTTGCTCCGGTTTCACAACGGATACCCAATATTTGGGGGATCCCTTGCCCGAACCCATACGTGTTTCTGTAGGTCTTACAGTAATAGGTTTGTCGGGAAAGATACGTAACCATATCTTTCCACCACGACGCGCATATCGTGTCATTGCTCTTCGCCCTGCTTCTATTTGTCTAGCTGTGATCCAAGCAGGTTCAAGTGCCTGAAGAGCATATCTGCCAAAACAAATATGATTGCCTCGGCAAGATATTCCCTTCATTCTACCTCTATGTTGTTTACGAAATCTGGTTCTTTTGGAGTTATAGTTGATGATTGTTTTTGAATTCCATCTCTACTGCAGAACCGGACATGAAAATTTCTTCTCATCCAGCTCCTCACGAATGAAACGATTCAATAATATTACATATACATATGTATTTATATATTTCATTCTATCAAAACTATCAAAAGAAAGAATATACTAAATCTTTTTTATATTAAATTTGGTTACATAGGTCACTTTATATTTTATATATAATTTTATATATAACTAGGCGTGTTTGTTTATATATAAATTTATATGTAATGCTTCTTTCTTTTATCAAGATTTATAAAGTATTTTACTTTACCTCTATTGAATCACGCTAATAGTCATTCAATAAATGAAATTATTAAATAAATTAAATGAAAGAAAAAGAAAGAAAGTTTTCGCGGGCGAATATTGACTCTTTCCTCCTTCATTTGTAGGGTCAATTAATGACCATTCAGAATAAATCGATTCTTTCTTGGTTGATTTCGCCATCCTACCCAATGAATCATTAGGATTCATTCGTTTTCAAGAAAATCCTATGTAATCACAGGTTCCCTCGTTCCCATAGCTTCTCTATTAATGCTTAGGCCTGAACTCTGCAATGGAGCTTTCAACAAGATCTGTTATTTGTTTCCGAGTAAATCTCCTCAGTTTTTCTTAACCCGAAGCTCAATGAAATCATTCTATATTTTCTATTATTTATATTTTATTATATTTTATTTCTATTATCTATTTTTCTATCTTATTACATATATTACATATTTTATTACATATTTATTACATACATAATAGACTATATTATCCATATTGATTAATTGAATTTATTTTATTCTATTTTCTTTCTATTTTTTATTTGTATATTTTTTCTTATTCTATTGTAATTGTATATTTTATATTCTTATTTTATATTGATGTTGATGCTTTATAACACTGCCTTTTTATGGGGTAATTCTTCATAAACCATACATAAGGAAATCATATCATATATCATTGAAATCCTTGATTCTCTCTTTCTATCATCCTTCCCTTTTGACAAATTCCCTTTTTTTTTTCACAATTCATAATCAGATTTCTTTTTTATGACAAAGAATTTCAGTTGCTACAACTATATGATAGATTTGGTCATATAGTGACTGTTTCTTGGGATCTCGACAATACGAAGCAATAAGTTAGTTATTAATTTTGAGTTTCTTTAGTTTTGATAGTTACTAAGTTTATAGTGAGGTCAGCCTGTTTTTTTAAATCTCAATTCTAAATAAAAAAACTAACGAGTCACACACTGAGCATAGCAATTAGACTAAAATCTAAATGAAATAAAGGATATATCAAATTTTTATTCAACCTTATATAATTGTTCGTTTTTTTTCTTAATTTGATTAAGAAAAAAAATGAACAAGAATAAAAGAGTCTCAAAATCTTTTTATCGATGAGTAGAATGGCGAGATGAATAAAGGTCCATTATTCTTGTTTTACAAATATCCAAATTTTGATGCCTAAGACTCCATAGATAGTTCTAATTGTATGGGAACAGTAATCGATTTTAGCGCAAATTGTTTGTAAGGGAACCCTACCTTCTCTGATCCATTTGACACGTGCAATCTCTTTTCCGTCAATACGCCCTGCAATTTGCACTTGAATTCCTTTTGTACCCGTTTGTTCAGTTAATTCAATAACTTTTTTCATTGCCTTTCGAAATGAGACTCTATTTTTTAATTGTAAAGCTATATATTCTGCAAGAATATTGGGTTGTCCATAGGGTTTTTCAATTCTTTTGATAGCAATGTTGAGTCTCCGGTTTACAGAATTAAACTCGTTTTGTACATTCATCTGTAATTCTTCGACTCCCCGTGTTTGTCCTTCTATTAATAAATTGGGAAATCCTATATATATTATGACATGAATTAAATCTATTCTTTTTTGAATTCCTATATGGGAAATTCCTTCGGAACCTGAGGATATTTTATTATTCTTTTTTATATAGTCCTTAATAAAATTCCGTATTCTTTCATCTTCTTGTAGACCCATGTAAAAATTCTTTGGTTTTGCGAACCAAAAAGAATAATGACTTTGAGTTGTTCCGAGTCTGAAACCAAGTGGATTTATTTTTTGTCCCATATTTTTCTCTTATTTTTTCATCCATTTTTTTATAAATAGGAATCTAAATCTTAGATTTTTCTTTTAAAAAAATCTTTATATGACAGGTGGTTTTTTTTATGAGATAACTACGCCCTCGAGCTCGGGGTCTTAACTTTTTCACAATAGCACCTCTATTGACTTCAGCTTTACTAATAAATAAATCAGCTTCATTCAAACCCATATTATGACTAGCGTTTGCTGCTGCAGAATAAACTAATCTTAAGATTGGATAAGATGCCCAATAAGGCATTAGTTCTAGTATCACGAGTGTTTCCTCATAAGAGCGTCCGCGAATCTGATCAATTACTCTTCGTGCTTTGAAAACAGACATACATATATGTCGAGCTAAAACTTTTGCTTCTCTATCCGAATTTTCGTTCTTTATCATAAAAGTTCTCCCCCGCCAATGAATGATAAGTGCCTAGGTGAAGTATAGTATAAGATAAGTCAGAAAAGTTTAAGTCTTATTAGTATTAGTATACTAGAGTATACTAGAAAAAGGAAAGAAATAGACCTATACTCTTACTATAAGATAAAAATATAAAGACTCTTAAGATATTAAGATAAGGCTTTTCGCATGAATACTTAGTAGAACGACTAACGACGAGATTTATTATCGTTTCTAGCGTGTCTCACGAAAGTGAGAGTAGGTGCGAATTCTCCCAATTTGTGACCGACCATATGATCTGTGATATAAATAGGTAAATGTTCCTTTCCATTATGAATAGCGATTGTATGGCCAATCATTGTGGGTATAATGGTAGATGCTCGAGACCAAGTCACTATGATTTCTTTCTCCTCCCTCCTGTTGAGTTTTTCAATTCTTCCCGATAAATGATTAGCTACAAAAGGATTTTTTTTTAGTGAACGTGTCACGGCTGATTACTCCTTTTTTTCCATTTTTTAAATTGGCATTCTATGTCCAATATCTTGAAGTATAATGATGAATGGAAAAAAGAGAAAATCCTTTAGCTAGATAAGGGAAGGGGCGGATGTAGCCAAGTGGATCAAGGCAGTGGATTGTGAATCCACCATGCGCGGGTTCAATTCCCGTCGTTCGCCCATCACATTATTTCCAATTCCAAAAATTCGATTTTTAATGTTCCTATTTACGGCGACGAAGAATAAAACTATCACTATATTTGTTCCTTTTCCTACTTCTTCTTCCAAGCGCAGGATAACCCCAAGGGGTTGTGGGTTTTTTTCTACCAATCGGGGCTCTCCCCTCACCGCCCCCATGGGGATGGTCTACAGGGTTCATAGCTACTCCTCTTACTACAGGACGCTGACCTAGCCAACACTTAGATCCGGCTCTACCCAAACTCTTTTGGTTCACCCCAACATTACCCACTTGTCCGACTGTTGCTAAGCAGTTTTTGGATATCAAACGGACCTCCCCGGATGGTAATCTTAATGTGGCCGATTTGCCCTCTTTTGCAATCAGTTTCGCTACAGCGCCCGCTGCTCTAGCTAATTGTCCACCCTTTCCAAGTGTGATTTCTATGTTATGTATGGCCGTGCCTAAGGGCATATCGGTTGAAGTAGATTCTTCTTTTTTCTCAATCAAAACCCCTTCCCAAACTGTACAAGCTTCTTCCAAAGCATACGGCTTTCTAGATGTATATGATGATATTATGATGAAGTACCACATGAGTGGATATATAGGAATCCAAATCTGCCGAATCACTCATGTTATGATCTTCTACATCCTAGGTCTCCCCGTTCCGTCATCTGGCTTATGTTCTTCATGTAGCATTCAGACCGGATGACTCTATGAAATTACGTCGATACTTCCACATATTACGGGTAACGTAGGAGACATCTCTCTTTTTCCCCGGGGGTCTTTCTAATTACCACTGCTTAGCTTTCAATTCGCCTCTGACCATCAAATGAAATGTGAATAACCCGTCCTCCTCTCTTTGAAACAAGGGGCGCTTCCGGTTCTGTGCGCGCTTCAAACAATTCTGTCTTCTCCATATTACCATATCTCTAGAGTCAATAATTTTCTATGAAGAACTACTGAACTCAATCACTTGCTGCCGTTACTCAACAGTTTTCTGTTGAGGTCTATCCCGTAGAGGTACTCCAATTGGATCAGTGATCGATTTATAGGTTTCGTCGTAAACCTAATTGGTTACTTCCAATTACGTAAATCAATAGTTCAAACCGCACTCAAAGGTAGGGCATTTCCCATTGATATGGGAACTTCTGTACCAGAAACAATGGTATCTCCAATTATAGCCCCTCTGGGATGTAAAATATATCTCTTCTCACCATCCCCATAGTGTATGAGACAAATGTATGCATTTCGATTAGGGTCATATTCTATGGTTACGATTCTACCAGATATCTCTTTTTCATTCCGTCGAAAGTCGATTTTACGGTATAGACGCTTATGGCCTCCCCCTCTATGCCCTGCGGTGATGATCCCTCTGGCATTACGACCTTTACCACAACGATGCTGTCCATAGATCAAATTATTCCGCGGATTGGATCTCACTTGACTGTCTACGGCTCCATTGCGTGTGCTCGGGGTAGAAGTTTTGTATAAATGTATTGCCGTGTTATTGAGTCTTTTGCTTTAAGTTATTTTCTCTATAAGATCTATAAGAGGTGGAATAGAATAACCCGGTTGAAGCGTAATGATCATGCGTCTGTAATGCATTGTATGTCCCATCCTTCTACCCTTTCCCGGGAGTCGATGACTATTCATAGCTATTACCTTGACACCAAAGAAGAGTTCGACCCAATGCTTTATTTCTGTCCTAGTTGATCCTGATTCGACATTAGAAGTATATTGATTGTTCCCCAATAACCGAATACTTTTTTCCGTAAATACTGCATATTTGATTCCATCCATAAATCCATTTTATCCCCTATGAGTTCCAGTATAGATAAGAATTCTAGTTCTTACTGTTCATATGTTATGGTATGAATATACCATACCGATTCACTATGTATGGATGATGAGATTCCATTGATACAGAGCCAATTCCAATAGACTTATTGAATGTTCCCATTGGCGTGCATCCAGCAGGAATTGAACCTACGAATTTGCCAATTATGAGTTGGGCGCTTTAACCATTTAGCCATGGATGCTTAACAGGGATCATCGTACATCGTGAATAACCAAATTCCAATTGAAATGAAATCTTTAGGAGGAATCAATGAAACGACATCAATTCAAATCCTGGATATTCGAATTGAGAGAGATCAAGAATTCTCACTATTTCTTAGATTCATGGATCAAATTCGATTCAGTGGGATCTTTCACTCACATTTTTTTCCACCAAGAACGTTTTATGAAACTCTTTGACCCCCGAATTTGGAGTATCCTACTTTCACGTGATTCACAGGGTGCAACAAGCAATCGATCTTTCACGATCAAAGGTGTAGTACTGCTTGTAGTAGTGGTCCTTATATCTAGTATTAACAATCGAAAGATGGTCGAAAGAAAAGATCTCTATTTGATGGGGCTTCTTCCTATACCTATGAATTCCATTGGACCCAGAAAGGAGACATTGGAAGAATCTTTTTGGTCTTCCAATATAAATAGGTTGATTGTTTCGCTCCTGTATCTTCGGAAAAAGATTTCTGAGAGTTGTTTCATGGATCCGCAAGAGAGTACTTGGGTTATCCCAATAAAGAAAAAGCGTATCATGCCTGAATCTAACCGGGGTTCGCGGTGGTGGAGGAACCGGATCGGAAAAAAGAGGGATTCTAGTTGTCAGATATCTAATGAAACCGTAGCTGGAATTGAGATATCATTCAAAGAGAAAGATAGCAAATATCTGGAGTTTCTTTTTTTATCCTATACGGATGATCCGATCCGCAAGGACCATGATTGGGAATTGTTTGATCGTCTTTCTCCGAGGAAGAAACAAAACATAATCAACTTGAATTCGGGACAGCTATTCAAAATCTTAGGGAAAGGCTTGATTTGTTATCTCATGTCTGCTTTTCGTGAAAAAAGACCAATTCAGGGGGATAGTTTATTCAAACAACAAGGAGCTGGGGCAACTATGCAATCCAATGATATTGAGCATGTTTCCCATCTCTTCTCGAGAAACAAGTGGGGTATTTCTTTGCAAAATTGTGCTCAATTTAATATGTGGCAATTCCGCCAAGACCTCTTCGTTAGTTGGGGGAAGAATCAGCACGAATCGGATTTTTTGAGGAACGTTTCGAGAGAGAATTGGATTTGGTTAGACAATGTGTGGTTGGCAAACAAGGATCGGTTTTTTAGCAAGGTACGGAATGTATTGTCAAATATTCCATATGATTCCACAAGATCTATTTTCGTTCAAGCAACGGATTCTAGCCAATGGAAAGGATCTTCTTCTGATCAATCCAGAG